CACAAGTTTTGTCTTGTACACAGTACTTATACTGGAAATTATAATCGAGGATTACTCTATGAACCACCGTCTACTTCAGAGCTCCCTCTTCAAACATTTTTCAACTATAAAAGTTCAATATCTTCCCATGAATTAGTAAATTAGGTAAGGTAGGTTTTTTTCAGAATAACAAATAACGAATTAATATTCATAAATTATATTTCATCGTAAATGTGAAATATATATCTTATACAAATTACAAATCAAAGCCAAATGAAAATGCGGGAGAGATAAAAAAAGATGCAGGGTCCTTTGTCTGTTTGGCTAGTCAAACATGGGCTAGTTCATAGATCTTTGGGTTTCGATTACCAAGGAATAGAGACTTTACAAATAAAGCCCGAGGATTGGCATTCCATTGCTGTTATTTTATATGTATGCGGTTACAATTATCTACGTTCACAATGTGCCTATGATGTAGCACCAGGAGGAATGTTAGCCAGTGTATATCATCTTACAAGAATAGAATATGGTGTAGATCAACCGGAAGAGGTATGTATAAAAGTATTTGTTCCGAGGGCTCATCCTAGAATCCCGTCCGTTTTCTGGGTTTGGAAAAGTGCGGATTTTCAAGAACGGGAATCTTATGACATGTTGGGAATCTCATATGAGAATCATCCACGACTGAAGCGTATCTTAATGCCCGAAAGTTGGATCGGGTGGCCCTTACGTAAGGATTATATTGCCCCCAATTTTTATGAACTACAAGACGCTCATTGAATGATAAGAGATCATTTTTCATTTATACAACTCTGGGTTGGGTATTCAAGGAATATTTGTATACTCTCTTTTTATTCGAGATCAAACAGAGTAATTGAAGTCTCATTCCTATTCTTATGGATAGGCTAAGAAAAAAAATAAAAGACAATATAATTAGGGATTCGTTGAGATTCTCAATTTTTGAAAGATATATATATTATTTTTTTTAGACGAGCCGATAGGATGAACTAAAATAAAAGAAGGGATTCTGCGCCGTGAACTTTGTATCGCGCACATCTCTTAGAAGGAAGAGAATCAAATTTTTTTATTTCACTATAATAGACAATAGACTCTTTACTTTAGTTTTCTATAAAATAGAACTACAAAATAGAGAAAGGTCCATTTACAGACACCTAGAGGGATAAGTATTTATTATGTTAATCCATATCAATTAATTTGTAGAATAGATCCTCATACGAATTAATCATATGCCGAGAACCAGATTTGAACTGGTGACACGAGGATTTTCAGTCCTCTGCTCTACCAACTGAGCTATCCCGACCATTACCAAGACATAATCCTCATTTTAATAGAGGACTTGGGTCCATGTCAATTAAAAATGAAAAAAAAAAAAAAGTATTAAAATAAAAGTCAAAGTAACGCACGGGAATTGATGGAATCTTCGAAGTGACGACGTTGTATGTATGTAAGTTTCAGTCTGAGTAATGATTTTGAATAATTCAAATGGGTATTCCTTACTCAAAGATGTTGATTTGCACCTATATTTGTGATAAGAGAAAAAATGATGCTCGGATACGCTTTTAAAATGTAAAAGAATAGGATGAATGAGAAAGATAAGTAACTTTCAACCACTAACAAAAGAAGAGAGTAAGATAAAAAAATAGGTTGAAGTTGAAATAAAAAAAAAATAGGTAGGGCGTCAACGGGTTTTTGGGGTTGGGGATAGAGGGACTTGAACCCTCACGATTTTAAAAGTCGACGGATTTTCCTCTTACTATAAATTTCATTGTTGTCAGTATTGATATTGACATGTAGAACGGGACTCTATCTTTATTCTCGTCCGATTAACCAGTTGTTCAAAAGATTTATCAAACTATGGGGTTGGGGTGAATTATTTTATTAATGAATGTTGTATTTGATTCCTTCTTCAACTTGGAATCAATACTAATTCACAACAATTCTTTTTATTTTTCATAAAAAAATATATAAATACGGGTTTGGGTCATCTTTTTTTTTTGAGAGATAGTTTTTTATTACCTTTAGGTATGCGTATAGGTTTATCCTTCATCCTTTCTGTTGTTTCGACAGAAGGATTCCTTTACTAACGCAAAGGTAGTCAAACCCCATTTGTTAGAACAGCTTCCATTGAGTCTCTGCACCTATCCCTTTTTTATTTAAATTCTTTCTTTCCGAACCTTTGTTTATTTTCGTAAAACAGGATTTGGCTCAGGATTGCCCATTTTTAATTCCAGGGTTTCTCTGAATTTGAAAGTTCTCACTTAGTAGGTTTCCATACCAAGGCTCAATCCAATTAAGTCCGTAGCGTCTACCAATTTCGCCATATCCCCCCTCCCCTGTGTTTTGAGATTCAATCTCGCCCTTCTCCCTCCTTTTTTATTTCATTTATTTCATATTTATTTTTATGCTATGCGAAACCGCTTCATTTTTTAGATACTCATTCTTATATCGAAAGGGTTTGCCCTATTTGATTTCTTGCCTATCTTCTTTCGTGTGGACCCGTATT